AAATTCGTTCCTCTAGCAGTTCCGGTTTGACCATTCCGTTCCCTTTTTCAAACTCCACTTCTTTTCATATAGCAATCCCTAATCAAAGAGAGAACAATATCCATTTCAAAACATTTCTAACGGATTCCTTGGTTCGGCCCCACGAAGTAATGGCACTCGATTATTATCAACCCGAGTGCAATCTTTTTCTGTCGGTAAGGATTGCACCAGAGCACCTTCTACTTCTAATAGGCCATGAACTATAGATAGAGAAGAATCATTCTGAGCGAGTCCATAAGAAGCGACCCACTTTTTCATCGGTTCCGGGGGAAGACCAAAGATCTTGCGCGACCGGTCCGCCAGAAAAACTCAAAAGAGAAAGAAGTCTCGTTAATCTCTTCATGCTCGTTCCAAGTTCGAAGTACCGTTTGGCCAAAGAAAAAGCCGCTTCCTGACACGATTGCCTCTTTATATAGATAGATATAGGATCTATGGGGTTATTACTTAGAAGTCTATTTTGTACAAGATCCCTTCCTATCTGATAGAAAAGGGTCCCATGATCCCGAGCCGGTCTTATTTTGGCTCGCAAACCCCAAGTTTGTCTATGAAGAGCTAATCTAATTGTATTAGTTTCTATAATGGATTTCTTATGTGGAATACTAATGGATAGGGCCTCGTTGCTAAGTGCTACAAGATCGAGTGCACTGGAACTCGTGGTTATGGACCCGAATCCTTTAGTATGGAACATTGTCTTTTCCAAGTAAAAACCCCTAGTATATGAAAGAATGAAAAGGTGCTTTCGTTCTTGTGGAATAAGAAGCCCTCGTACCTTAATGAAAGGAAAATAGGAATTTTTCGTTAGGTATTTGACCAAATAGGATCGTCCAGTTCCTATAGAACCTATCACTAAAATACCCGATAGGGCTAAGCGGAACGAAAAGGGTTTTCCATGAGATGGTAAATGAAAACGATTAGCCCCACACGAGGTTTGGGAATAAGTGATTGTCTGATAATGAGCAAGGAATATACGTCTTTCTGCTAAAGAGCATCTATTAAACTCATAATTCATTAGATCCTTGTTAGCAATGTCAACTAGGTATCATAAGTAAATGGATCCCGGTTGTTCGATCCTTTGATAACCAAGGTCATTCTTTGCTAAAGAGAAATGATCACTATGGGTCAGACTCAATAGAATTGGATCCATTCCAAATAGCGAGAATTAGGATTCTTGATCCCTCTCAATCTCTCTTTCAATTCGAGGATCCCGAGAGGTGTTTTCATAGTCATCTCCGAATATTTGCCATCTCCGAATATTTGCCATCTCCGAATATTTTCGATTTCATTTTTCTATGATATGTCTTTCTATATGAAAATTGGTTATTTACGATGTACGATGATCCCTGTTAAGCATCCATGGCTGAATGGTTAAAGCGCCCAACTCATAATTGGTAAATTTGCGGGTTCAATTCCTGCTGGATGCACGCGAACGGGAACGTTCCATAAGTCTATTGGAACTGGCTCTCTATCTATGGAATCTCATCCATGATCCATACATAACGAATTGGTATGGTATATTCATACCATAACATAAGAACAATAAGAACTCGAATTCTTATCGATACTGGAACTCAGAGCATAGGAGGGAAAGTCGATTTATGGATGGAATCAAATACGCAGTATTTACAGAAAAGAGTCTTCGTTTATTGGGAAAGAATCAATATACTTCTAATGTCGAATCGGGATTCACTAAGACAGAAATAAAGCATTGGGTCGAACTCTTCTTTGGTGTTAAGGTAGTAGCTGTGAATAGCCATCGACTACCCGGAAAGGGTAGAAGAATGGGACCTATTCTGGGACATACAATGCATTACAGACGTATGATCATTACCCTTCAACCGGGTTATTCTATTCCACTTCTAGATAGAGAAACGAACTAAAGGAGAATACTTAATAATACGGCGAAACATTTATACAAAACACCTATCCCGAGCACACGCAAGGGAACCGTAGACAGGCAAGTGAAATCCAATCCACGAAATAAATTGATCCATGGACGGCACCGTTGTGGTAAAGGTCGTAATGCCAGAGGAATCATTACCGCAAGGCATAGAGGGGGAGGTCATAAGCGCCTATACCGTAAAATCGATTTTCGACGGAATCAAAAAGACATATCTGGTAGAATCGTAACCATAGAATACGACCCTAATCGAAATGCATACATTTGTCTCATACACTATGGGGATGGTGAGAAGAGATATATTTTACATCCCAGAGGGGCTATAATTGGAGATACTATTGTTTCTGGTACAAAAGTTCCTATATCAATGGGAAATGCCCTACCTTTGAGTGCGGTTTGAACTATTGATTTACGTAATTGGAAGTAACCAATTAGGTTTACGACGAAACCTAGAAATCGATCACTGATCCAATTTGACTACCTCTACGGGATAGACCTCAACAGAAAACTGTTGAGTAACGGCAGCAAGTGATTGAGTTCAGTAGTTCCTCATAGAAAATTATTGACTCTAGAGATATGGTAATATGGAGAAGACAAAATTGTTTGAAGCACGCACAGAACCGGAAGCGCCCCTTGTTTCAAAGAGAGGAGGACGGGTTATTCACATTTAATTTGATGGTCAGAGGCGAATTGAAAGCTAAGCAGTGGTAATTAAGACCCCCGGGTGAAAATAGGGATGTCTCCTACGTTACCCATAATATGTGGAAGTATCGACGTAATTTCATAGAGTCATTCGATCTGAATGCTACATGAAGAACATAAGCCAGATGACGGAACGCGGAGACCTAGGATGTAGAAGATCATAACATGAGCGATTCGGCAGATTTGGATTCCTTTTCTATATATCCACTCATGTGGTACTTCATCATACGATTCATATAAGATCCATCTGTCTAGAGATCGTCATATACATCTAGAAAGCCGTATGCTTTGGAAGAAGCTTGTACAGTTTGGGAAGGGGTTTTTTGAGAAAAAAGAAGAATCTACTTCAACCGATATGCCCTTAGGCACGGCCATACATAACATAGAAATCACACGTGGAAGGGGTGGGCAATTAGCTAGAGCAGCAGGTACTGTAGCGAAACTGATTGCAAAAGAGGGTAAATTGGCCACTTTAAGATTACCATCTGGGGAGGTCCGTTTGGTATCCCAAAACTGCTTAGCAACAGTCGGACAAGTGGGTAATGTTGGGGTGAACCAAAAAAGTTTGGGTAGAGCCGGATCTAAGTGTTGGCTAGGTAAACGCCCCGTAGTAAGAGGGGTAGTTATGAACCCTGTGGACCACCCCCATGGGGGCGGTGAAGGGAAAGCCCCCATTGGTAGAAAAAAACCCACAACCCCTTGGGGTTATCCTGCGCTTGGAAGAAGAACTAGGAAAAGGAAAAAATATAGTGATAGTTTTATTCTTCGTCGCCGTAAGTAAATACGTAACTAGGAATATGGAAAATTGCATTTTTGGAATTTGCAATAATGCGATGGGCGAACGACGGGAATTGAACCCGCGCATGGTGGATTCACAATCCACTGCCTTGATCCACTTGGCTACATCCGCCCCTTATCCAGCTAAAGGATTTTCTCTTTTTTCCATTCATCATTATTGTATTTATTCTGACCTCCATACCTCGATCGAGATAGTGGACATAGGATGCCACTCTTTAAAATGAAAAAAGGAGTAATCAGCTGTGACACGAAAAAAAACGAATCCTTTTGTAGCTCGTCATTTATTGGCAAAAATCGAAAAGGTTAATATGAAGGAGGAGAAAGAAATAATAGTAACGTGGTCCCGGGCTTCTAGCATTCTACCCGCAATGGTTGGCCATACAATCGCGATTCATAATGGAAAGGAACATATACCTATTTACATAACAAATCCTATGGTAGGTCGCAAATTGGGGGAATTCGTGCCTACTCGGCATTTCACGAGTTATGAAAGTGCAAGAAAGGATACTAAATCTCGTCGTTAACTGAATTCAGAATAGAAAGATTCAGAATAAACAAAATTTATAGGATTCAAATAAAGTAAAGGTAGGGGGGTAATAACCTTATTTATGACAAGTTTCAAATTAGTAAAGTATACCCCTAGGATAAAAAAGAAGAAGAACGGGCTAAGGAAACTCGCAAGAAAAGTTCCAACCGATCGTCTACTTAAATTCGAACGGGTTTTCAAAGCACAAAAACGCATACATATGTCTGTTTTCAAAGCACAAAGAGTTCTTGATGAGATTCGCTGGCGTTACTACGAGGAAACCGTTATGATACTGAACCTCATGCCTTATCGAGCGTCTTATCCCATCTTAAAGTTGGTTTATTCGGCAGCAGCAAATGCTACTCATTATAGGGATTTCGACAAAGCTAGTTTATTCATCACTAAAGCTGAAGTCAGTAGGAGTACTATTATGAAAAAATTCAGACCTCGAGCTCGAGGACGTAGTTATTCTATAAAAAAAACCATGTGTCATATAACAATTGTACTAAATGTAGTAAAGAAATCTAAATAATCTTTAGATCAATCCAAGATTTCGATTCCCAATAAAAAAGAAATAGAATAGAAAAATATGGGACAAAAAATAAATCCACTCGGTTTCAGACTTGGTACAACCCAAAATCACCATTCCTTTTGGTTCGCACAACCAAAAAATTATTCTGAAGGTCTACAGGAAGATAAAAAAATACGGAATTGTATCAAGAACTATATACAAAAGAATAGGAAAAAAGGCTCGAATAGAAAAATAGAAGCAGACTCAAGTTCTGAAGTAATTACACATATAGAAATTCAAAAAGAAATCGATACAATCCACGTTATAATCCATATTGGATTCCCAAATTTATTAAAGAAAAAGGGAGCAATCGAAGAATTAGAGAAAGATCTCCAAAAGGAAGTGAATTCTGTAAACCAGAGACTTAATATTGCTATCGAAAAGGTTAAAGAACCTTATAGACAACCTAATATTCTTGCGGAATATATAGCTTTCCAACTAAAAAATAGAGTTTCATTCCGAAAAGCAATGAAAAAAGCCATTGAATTAACTAAAAAAGCAGACATAAAAGGAGTAAAAATAAAAATTGCGGGCCGTCTCGCAGGGAAAGAAATTGCACGTGCCGAATGCATCAAAAAGGGCAGACTACCCCTCCAAACAATTCGCGCTAAAATTGATTATTGCTGCTATCCAATTCGAACTATCTATGGAGTATTAGGCGTAAAAATTTGGATATTCGTAGAAGAAGAATAACTAACCCTGTCTTCCCATTCTCCCAAAATCCTTAAAAAAAGAAGAAATTAAACCTCTTTCTATAAGATTTAATGAAAATTGGTAAATCTTTTAATATAATTGCTATGCTTAGTGTGTGACTCGTTAGTTTTTTCTTTAGGGTCCAAAATGGAGATTGAAAAAAAAAAATTGGTTGAACCCTACTAAAAATGGAAAAAAACTTTAGTAATTATAGAAAATTAACTAATAACCAACCTATTGCTTCGTATTGTCGAGATCCTAACTAAGAAACAGTCACTATGTGAATAAATACATCTATAAAAAATGAGTAGATCTATCATATAGTTGTAGCAACTGCATTTTTTTCTCTACAAAAGAAAACAGATTTTAGGCTGTGAAGCAAAACTAAAGGGATGTGGATAAAAGGAGGGATGATCGATAGAAGGAAGAAGAATAAGAAAGATATAGGATTCCAATGTGTATGGTTTATGAATTACATCATAAAAAAAGCAATGTGATAAAGCATCAATATAATAAAATAATAAAAAAAGAGAGAATTCAAAATCGTAACTTTTGAAACAACAAATAAAAATTTAAAGAGATAAAAAAGAGCAGCCCGCGTTAATAAAACTGAGAAAATTGACTCGGAAAGAAATTTTTTGGAAGCTCCATTGCAGGATTCAAACCTAACCATTAAAGGAGAAGCTGTGGGAACGAAAAAACCTATGACGGCATCGGATTTTATTGAAAAGAATCCTAACACTTCATTGGGTGGGATGGCGGAACAAACCCAAAAGTTGCTTTATTTGATAAGATTCTAAATTAACAAATAAGACAGGAAAGAGTAAATATTCGCCCGCGAAATCCTTATTGGATTAGAATACTTTACCACGATTCAATAAGAATAAAAATAAGGAGATTCCAAAAGAATATTATGGAATTAGAGAAATTCGCACGCTTTCTCATTTAATTCGCGAGGAGCTGGATGAGAAGAAACTCTCATGTCCAGTTTTGCAGTAGAGATGGAATTAAGAAAGAACCGTCGACTATAACCCCAAAAGAACTAGATTTCGTAAACAACATAGAGGAAGAATGAAGGGAAAATCCTGCCGAGGCAATCGTATTTGTTTTGGTAGATATGCTCTTCAAGTACTTGAACCCGCTTGGATCACCGCAAGACAGATAGAAGCAGGACGAAGAGCAATGACACGATATGCACGTCGTGGTGGAAAAATATGGGTGCGTATATTTCCCGACAAACCTGTTACAATAAGACCCACAGAAACACGTATGGGCTCGGGAAAGGGATCCCCCGAATATTGGGTAGCCATTGTTAAACCAGGTCGAATACTTTATGAAATGAGCGGAGTATCCGAAACTGTAGCTAGAGCAGCTATCTCTATAGCTGCCAGTAAAATGCCCATACGAAGTCAATTTCTTCGATTAGAGATATAGAGCCCCAAAAAGAAGTATTGAAGAAAAAAAACCAGGTTTATCTTTCCGGAAACACAATATTTCTTTCATCCTTTTGCATTGAAATAACAAATTGAAATCCAAATAATATGATTCAACCTCAGACCCTTTTAAATGTAGCAGATAATAGTGGAGCTAGAAAATTGATGTGTATTCGAGTCATAGGAGCCGCTGGTAATCAGCGATATGCTCGTATTGGTGATGTTATTGTTGCTGTAATCAAAGACGCTGTGCCCCAAATGCCCCTAGAAAGATCCGAAGTAATTCGAGCTGTAATTGTACGTACATGTAAAGAATTCAAATGCGAAGATGGTATAATAATACGCTATGATGACAATGCAGCAGTTATCATTGATCAAAAAGGAAATCCAAAAGGAACTCGAGTTTTTGGCGCGATTGCCGAAGAATTGAGAGAATTGAATTTTACTAAAATAGTTTCATTAGCTCCTGAAGTATTATAAACACTAGTAAACGAGATATAGATCAAAAAAAAAATTAGTAGATTGTGTCTCACGTATATGCTTTAAAATATAAAATTAAAAGATAAAGGAAAACATGTTGATTATAGAAAAATTAGGAGGAAACTAGAATTAGAGTCTTATGGGCAAGGACACTATTGCGGATTTACTAACCTCTATAAGAAACGCGGACATGAATAAAAAAGGAACTGTTCGAGTAGTATCCACAAATATTACCGAAAACATTGTTAAAATACTTCTACGAGAGGGTTTTATTGAAAGTGTTCGGAAACATCAGGAAAGTAACAGATATTTCTTGGTTTTAACTTTGCGACATCAAAAGAGAAAGACTAGAAAGGGAATATATAGAACTAGAACCTTTTTAAAGCGTATCAGCCGACCTGGCTTACGAATTTATGTCAACTATCAAGGAATTCCTAAGGTTTTGGGCGGAATGGGAATTGCTATTCTTTCTACCTCTCGAGGTATAATGACAGATCGAGAAGCTCGACTAAACAGAATTGGGGGAGAAGTCTTATGTTATATATGGTAATGGCCCCACCTATAGTACCCGAATTCTATCTCGAACTTCCTATTTTGAAAAGAAAAATGGAAAAATAGGAGAAAAAGATATGACAGAAAAAAAAAATAGGAGAGAAAAAAAAAACCCGAGAGAAGCAAAAGTCACTTTCGAAGGCTTAGTTACGGAAGCCCTACCCAACGGAATGTTCCGCGTTCGCCTAGAGAATGACACCATCATCCTGGGCTATATTTCAGGAAAGATTCGGTCTAGCTCTATACGAATACTGATGGGGGATAGGGTCAAAATTGAAGTAAGTCGTTATGATTCCAGCAAGGGGCGTATAATTTATAGACTTCCCCATAAGGATTCGAAGCGTACCGAAGACTCGAAGGATACTGAAGATTTGAAGGATACCAAAGATTCAAAGATTAGGTTTTTCTAGGGAAATAACTTTCAAGTTTCAAAATTTAAGTGAAGAGACTTATTTTTCCAAAAGAATAGATTCATAGTTTAAGAAAGGAATACCTATATATGAAAATAAGAGCTTCCGTTCGTAAAATTTGTACAAAATGTCGACTGATTCGCAGGCGTGGACGAATTAGAGTCATTTGTTCCAATCCGAAACATAAACAAAGACAGGGGTAATCTTTCGAAAAAGGAGCTTTTATTTCTAAAAAGTAAAAAAAAAGTACCTACGGAAATGTCCAAATTCCAAATCTAAAAATGAAAGTAAAGGATATATTTTACCCTGAAACGGATATCTTTGTATCTTTTTTTCTTTTTGTTATTTCTAACTCGTATTTATGAGATAATAAAATATGACAAAAGCTATACCAAAAATAGGTTCACGTAAGAAAGTGCGTATTGGTTTGCGTAGGAATGCCCGTTTTAGTTTACGGAAGAGTGCACGTAGAATAACAAAAGGAGTTATTCATGTTCAAGCCAGTTTCAACAATACCATTATAACCGTTACAGACCCACAAGGTCGGGTGGTTTTCTGGTCCTCCGCAGGTACTTGTGGATTCAAAAGCTCAAGAAAAGCATCACCCTATGCTGGTCAAAGAACAGCAGTAGATGCTATTCGTACAGTGGGTTTGCAACGAGCAGAAGTTATGGTAAAAGGTGCTGGTAGCGGAAGAGATGCCGCATTACGAGCCATTGCTAAAAGTGGTGTACGGTTAAGTTGTATACGCGATGTAACACCTATGCCGCATAATGGATGTCGACCTCCTAAAAAAAGACGTCTGTAAAAAAATGAAACTGCTTTCAAGAGAAATAAACGATTCAATGATCAAATAATAATACTAGTCCGTTATGGTTCGAGAGGAGGTAACAGGATCCACCCAAACACTAGAGTGGAAGTGTGTTGAATCAAGAGTAGATAGTAAGCGTCTTTATTATGGTCGTTTCATTCTGTCCCCGCTTAGAAAAGGTCAAGCAGATACTGTCGGTATTGCCTTGCGAAGAGCTTTACTTGGAGAAATAGAAGGAACATGTATCACACGCGCCAAATTTGGGAACGTGCCACACGAATATTCTACAATAGTAGGTATTGAAGAATCCATACAAGAAATTTTACTAAATTTGAAAGAAATTGTATTGAGAAGTAATCTCTATGGAGTTAGAGACGCATCAATTTGTGTCAAAGGTCCTAGATACATAACCGCTCAAGATATAATCTTACCGCCTTCCGTAGAAATCGTTGATACGACACAACCTATAGCTAACTTGAGAGAGCCCATTGATTTCTATATTGAGTTACAGATCAAGAGAGATCGCGGATATCATACGGAACTCAGAAAGAACTCTCAAGATGGAAGTTATCCTATAGATGCTGTATCCATGCCTGTTCGAAATGTGAATTATAGCATTTTTTCTTGTGGGAATGGAAATGAAAAACATGAGATACTTTTTCTCGAAATATGGACGAATGGAAGTTTAACTCCTAAAGAAGCGCTTTATGAAGCTTCTCGTAATTTGATTGATTTATTTCTTCCTTTTCTACACGCAGAGGAAGAGGGCGCTAGTTTTGAAGAAAATAAAAACAGATTTACTCCACCTCTTTTAACCTTTCAAAAAAGATTCACTAATCTAAAGAAAAACAAAAAAGAAATTCCATTGAATTGTATTTTTATTGATCAATTAGAATTGCCTTCTAGAACGTATAATTGTCTCAAAAGGGCCAATATACATACACTATTGGACCTTTTGAGTAAGACTGAAGAAGATCTTATGCGAATTGACAGTTTTCGTATGGAAGAGGGAAAACTTCTATGGGACACTCTAGAGAAGCATCTCCCAATGGATTTGCCTAAGAACAAGTTCTCGCTTTAAATCCATTGCAATTTTTTCCTCTTTTTCTTTTTTTTTTTTTATTAGAATAAGAAGAAAAAAAGAAATTTTGCATCTTTGACACAATCTATATTTTCGCGAAATGGATCATAATAAAATAGATTTTAGGTATCTAGGGAAGATTCACTTGGAAGTAACTATTTCCTAGATACCCATGCAGGGGGCTTCGCGGTTGAATGAATCAACTCGAAAAATCCCTAAAAAAGACCTAAAGTTAAGGATTTATCAATGGGTAATGTTGCTCCAATACCTAACCAAAGAGCTACTGCAGTACCGATTAAAAAAACGGTCGTAGCTACTGGGCGACGAAATGGATTTTGGAATTTATTGACATTCTCTAGAAAGGGTACTGTCAATAAGCCCGTTGGCACAGAAACCATTAAGAGAACGCCCAATAACTTATTGGGTACTGTACGGAGTATTTGAAATACGGGAAAGAAGTACCACTCGGGTAATATTTCCAGAGGAGTTGCAAACGGATCCGCCGGTTCACCAATCATTGACGGCTCGAGAACCGCTAAACCCACATTACACGCAATAGTACCCAGAATTACTACTGGAAAAATGTATAAAAGATCGTTGGGCCACGCGGGTTCCCCGTAATAATTATGTCCCATTCCTTTAGCTAATTTGGCTCTTAATACAGGATCATTTAAGTCTGGTTTCTTTGTTATTGGGATAGGTGAATTCTTTAGGATCCATCCCCCAAAGGAACCGGACATGAGAATTTTTCATCATCCGGCTCGAGCAAGAATGAAAGAAATAAGACCGTGTAGAATCTACAATAGAATAGGGTATATAATGACTCAATGACTCAACTCAAGAAAAGAAAAATTCTCTTTTCGGAAATTGTGCCTATAACTACTCATTGAAAAGAATCCTATTCTTATGCGTAAATGCTCAATATCCAAATGGGCTTACAAATTTGATCATGATCAATTGCTTTGTGGATTGTCTCTTGATTAGTTGGTGTTTTGTTTATCCCCTCAATATCGCAAGTTTCTTACATCCAAACAAAGTATTTACTTGTTACTAATAAAAAATCAAAAAGTTTAGCCTATGTTCTTCCTTAGATCCCTTCTTTTACTCCGATAGTATTGCGGATCGAAATCGATGCAAAGAAAATGAATGCATTTCCATACCATGATAAAAAGTAAGTGTAATAAATATAGAATTGGATCATATCACATGACTTATTCCATTTATACTCTATGGGATCTTACGGAGCCTGCTCATGAATGACATGTTGGGGTATGATCATAGAAAATATTCTCCTCGAGTGAACCAGCCTATCCTTCCTAGATAGGGGACTTACGTGTTGATTGGATGCGGAGACACCTTCGGTCGTGAATTCTAATGTGGCAGATACAATTCTCTATCTGCATGGCCAAATTAATAATTCAAGTCACACACTCCCATAATCCGCCTTATTTTCTTTCATAAAATTAACTTCAACTATAACTATTTGTATCAAAATACTTCGAAGTTGAAGAGAAGTATCCAAATGACATGTCTTATTGTAAAATAAGACATGTTTGTAGCAATGAAATACCACAACCTACCCTATATGATATATGAGAATTAGAATTCTCTATGATATATTTTTCCTATAAAGGACCCGAAATACCTTGCTTACGTATCATTGGAAAGTGCATTAACATAAATACGGCAGTAAGCAGAGGCAGTACAAAGGTATGTAAACTATAAAAACGAGTCAAAGTGGATTGGCCCACACTAGCACTTCCACGTAATAATTCCACTAAAGGGGATCCTATTACCGGAATCGCTTCAGGTACACCTGTCACGATTTTGACTGCCCAATAACCAATTTGATCCCAAGGCAAAGAATAACCAGTTACACCAAATGATGCAGTCAATACAGCCAAAACCACACCTGTGACCCAAGTTAATTCACGGGGTTTTTTAAATCCACCTGTGAGATACACACGAAATACGTGCAGGATCATCATTAGAACCATCATACTTGCTGACCATCGATGAACTGATCGGATTAACCAACCAAAGTTGGCCTCCGTCATTATATATTGAACGGAGGAAAAAGCCTCCGTAACGGTTGGTCGATAGTAAAAAGTCATAGCAAAACCGGTAGCGACTTGTACTAGAAAACAAGTAAGTGTAATTCCCCCTAAACAATAAAATATGTTTACATGAGGAGGAACATATTTACTAGTTATATCATCTGCAATTGCCTGAATCTCAAGACGTTCCTCAAACCAATCATATACTTTATTGAGATAGGTAATTAGCCCGACTCCCCCTCCGAGAACCGTATATGAAAATTTCATCTCGTACGGCTCAAGCAGAAACACACAAATTTTCAATGGATATTTGAAAAAATTCAAAACTTCATCAGCCACGGTATTCGATCGATTTGCCTTGAAGATATGAAATAAGAAAAATCCAGAATTTCTTCTTTGTGATGATAATGCCAAAAAATCTCAAGTTAGCTCATCTGTCTTTCTTTCCCGTATGTTGATCATTAGAGGCTTCTTGACTTTTCTCTTCCCTATTTTTTATTTATTTGATTTTTTGATTTTTTGACAAGTCAAAAAATCAAATAAATAAAAAATAGTGGTTTTCTGATAGAAATTATCTTGTTGCGATCCTATGAATCAGTTCAATTAAAACCTTAGATTCATACTAGAGCCACGATGATTGAGTCTCAAGCTAAACAAAAGGCAAGGGTTCTTCGAATAAGAACCGCTTGATGATCATTTATTGAAAGAGAAAAAAGTTGTCTTTTGGGCAAACTAAATTGGAAGGGAGAAAATTTCTTTTTTTATTAAGAACTACTTGATTTTTTTTCAGTCTGGTTCCGAGGTCTAAATAGTGAGTATGAATCATAGTTCCATTTTTTTCTTGATCCACTCTATGTTTTCGTGTTCCAGATACTAGAATAAATAATATCCGACGAATTAGAATCATCTTGATAGAGATAACAGGCCCTTTCTATATATTATCAATAGGATCAATTCTAACAAGTCACACACTCATATTCCAGAGATCCCGAAACAAAAAAATCCACGGTCGAACTACCAGAATGTCTAGAAATGTGAAGCTTAAAGTAGAAAGGCTTTTTTTAAAAACTATGACTTCATAGTTTTTGTTAGTAGAAACCTAATTTGTTAAAATTCCGTCTAGTAAAACAGAAGAATTATAAATTTCTAAAATGATAGATAGGAATATTGCGAATAAAGCCATTGCGACCCCCATAAAAGGGGTAGTCCCCCAACCCGGAGCGACTTTCCCATATTCCGAATTCAAGGGTTTCAATAAACTACCTGCACCAGTCCGTTTTGGCTTAGGTCTAGAACTATCTTCAACGGTTTGTGTAGCCATAAATTCTATTTAATCATTGGTGTTGACTTTGTATACTATTCCGTTGTAGTTGTAAATACACGATCTTTTCATAGATCCATTGTAATCTTGAAATTCTATAAAAATGGAAACAGCAACTTTAGTCGCCATCTCCATATCTGGTTTACTTGTAAGCTTTACTGGGTATGCCTTATATACCGCGTTTGGGCAACCCTCTCAACAATTAAGAGATCCATTCGAAGAACATGGGGACTAATTGAAGTAAGAAGTCCCCTCTGGGGGACTTCTTACTTCAATGAAATTATTTATTTCCTTCAATGAAATTATTTCATTTTTTAGTCGGAACCTTAGGTGGTTCTCGGAAAAAGATAGCGAAAAAAATTATCCCTAAAGTCGAAACTAAAAGGAACGTATAAACCAATGCTTCCATAGATTCGATCCTGGTTTATTTACAATTATAACTTCCACACCTATTCACTTATCATTTGGGATCATTTCCCATATAAAAAAAAGAAAAAGAGTCAAAGAAAGGACAGGAGAATGTTTCTCATGTCAAATCAAAAAAGAGAGGTGAAAGATACCATAGCAATGTGGTATCAGGCTGCCTGTCTCCTTGTAGTTGGATCTCCAACTTTTTGGAATGTTCCAAATTCCACTTGAGCATCCAAGTCTGGATCAATACCAGCAAAAACATCTCTGAACAAGGTTCGAGCGCCATGCCAAATGTGTCCGAAAAAGAAGAGCAAAGCAAAGGTAGCATGACCAAAAGTGAACCAACCCCTTGGACTGCTGCGAAAAACACCATCTGATTTCAAAGTAGCTCGATCTAATTCAAAAATTTCCCCTAATTGAGCACGCCGCGCATATTTTTTTACAGTAGCAGGATCAGAATAACTTACTCCATTAAGTTCGCCACCATAGAACTCCACCGTTACGCCTACTTGTTCAACACTATATTTGGATTCTGCTCTTCTAAAAGGAACGTCCGCTCTCACAATTCCCTCTTCATCTACCAAAACTACCGGAAATGTTTCAAAAAAAGTAGGCATACGACGTACAAAAAGCTCGCGTCCTTCTTTATCTCTAAAGACGGGATGTCCTAACCATCCAACAGCTATTCCATCCCCATTGTCCATTGAGCCTGCTCTGAATAATCCCCCCTTTGCCGGATTATTACCAATATAATCATAAAAGGCTAATTTTTCGGGAATTTTAGACCAAGCTTCTGACAAACTAAGATTTTCGGCTAACCCATCGCTAACTCTTCGATATATTTCTTGCTGAAAGTATCCCTGATCCCACTGATAACGAGTAGGCCCAAATAATTCGATTGGGGTAGTTGCCGATCCATACCACATAGTTCCGGCAACTACGAAAGCAGCAAAAAAAACAGCAGCGATACTACTGGAAAGTACAGTTTCGATATTGCCCATACGCAATCCTTTGTATAGACGTTGCGGCGGACGGACACTAAGATGGAATAGGCCCGCTAATATGCCCAATGTACCCGCAGCAATATGATGCGAAGCTATTCCTCCCGGAACGAAAGGATCAAAACCTTCTGCACCCCACGCAGGATTTACAGCTTGTACTTTTCCAGTTAGTCCGTAAGGATCGGACACCCATATCCCAGGGCCATATAAACCCGTTACATGAAATGCACCAAAGCCAAAACAAGCCACCCCTGCAAGAAATAAATGAATTCCAAAGATCTTGGGCAAATCCAAAGAAGGTTTTCCCGTCCGCTCATCACAGAATATTTCTAGATCCCAATATACCCAATGCCAGATAGCTGCCAAGAAACACAAGCCAGAAAACACAATATGCGCACCTGCCACACCTTCATAACTCCAAATACCCGGATTCGTTACAGTTCCTCCTGAAATACTCCAACCACCCCACGAATTGGTTATTCCTAAACGAGTCATGAAGGGGATGACGAACATACCTTGTCTCCACATTGGATCCAGAACAGGATCAGAGGGATCAAAAACTGCTAATTCGTATAAAGCCATCGAGCCAGCCCAACCAGAAACTAGAGCTGTGTGCATTATATGCACCGAAAGCAATCGACCCGGATCATTCAATACGACAGTATGAACACGATACCAAGGCAAACCCATGGAAATACCCCTTTAGCAAAGAAAAATAGACACGATGTCGCTTTATTTTATCGCATTGGAAAAAACTATCCATACATATCCTATGTACCTAACCCTTCCAGGGGATTCTATGTCAGAAAGCGTGAATATTTATTTCATTCCATTAAAAATAACAAGCCAATTCTGTTTGTAAGAAGAAAGAGAAGCAGATCTATTCTATACTCGATAAGTGCCAATATGCAATGGGTAGCTTGGGCTATTTGGGAAAACGAAGAATAGATCCTTAATCCCTCTTTGTTTATCATTCGAATCACGGATTCCTTTTTCTTTATTCAATCTGTCTTATCTTCCTTATATGTATAATCTTTCAATCTATGTATTAATAGAATCCATAGTATTCTTATAGAATAAGAAAAAAATGAAGATAATAAACTGTGGATTCTTTCTTTCTCTTCCATTCTTACGTTTCCATATTAAAGTGTAGTTTTCTTACTTATAATTTAATAATATTAATCTAATATGCCCATTGGTGTTCCAAAAGTACCTTACCGGATTCCCGGAGATGAAGAAGCGACTTGGGTTGACTTATACAATGTTATGTATCGAGAAAGGACACTTTTTTTAGGTCAAGAGATTCGTAGCGAGATCACGAATCATATTACGGGTCTGATGGTATATCTTAGTATAGAAGATGGAATTAGCGATATTTTTTTGTTTATAAACTCCCCTGGCGGGTGGCTAATCTCAGGAATGGCGATTTTTGATACGATGCAAACGGTGACACCTGATATATATACAATATGCCTCGGAATAGCCGCGTCTATGGCTTCCTTCATTCTGCTTGGAGGAGAACCCACCAAGCGTATAGCATTCCCTCACGCTAGGATTATGCTTCACCAACCTGCTAGTGCTTATTATCGGGCAAGGACACCAGAATTTTTACTAGAAGTGGAAGAGTTACACAAAGTTCGCGAAATGATCACAAGGGTTTATGCACTAAGAACAGGCAAGCCTTTTTGGGTTGTATCTGAAGACATGGAAAGGGATGTTTTTATGTCAGCAGACGAAGCCAAAGCTTATGGACTTGTCGATATTGTAGGGGATGAAATGATTGACGAGCACTGCGATACTGATCCAGTGTGGTTTCCAGAAATGTTTAAAGATTGGTAGTGGCGGGATTTCTTGTAAATTTATTTCAAACCTACCTAAATTCAGGTTTTATGCTATTTTATAGAAAATAGAAATACTTCATGATGATGAATCATCAGGTTAAGATCAATCTAAACCAATCCATTTTTTCTATATACATACGACATGCCAACGGTTAAACAACTTATTAGAAATGCAAGACAGCCAATACGAAATGCTAGAAAATCGGCCGCCCTTAAGGGATGTCCTCAGCGTCGAGGAACATGTGCTAGGGTGTATGTGCGACTCGTTCAGATCATGAGTTCAAACAAATAAGAAAATTTTGGAAGTATCCATGATCGGTATCAATGAATAGGATAGAGAAGCTCTATCCTAGATTTCTATGGTATATGGAATTTATGGTTTCCTTTGGTGCAAATCCAATCATCTAGATTGGAATTGGAAGAAGCAATTCCTCCATTGGTAGCAAATGGTTATCCATTAAGCGGAGGAAATAGTAATAAAAAGAAAAAGGTTTCTGTTCCTTTATCTTAAAAGAACGGACTAAAGGGCCAGCTACTTAGCCAACTTTCATAATTAAATACCGTCACTGTATGAATAACTCTTATTGTGAAAAGAGCTATTTACTCTATAATGGATAGGTAGAGCCAAAGAATGTGAACTATACAAGTTCACAATACCTTTTGATGAAATGAAAGAAAGGGCTCCGGTGTATAGAGAGGGCCTCGCCGTTTAAAAGGGAACCATAGAAACGATGGAACCCACTGTTTTTTTAATATCGTTCGAATTTTTTTATTTCTATGCGAAATAAGTGAAAAGAATAGAATAAAAAATCGTGGTCGGGAAGGTTATAGTAGCAAAAGCCATTGGAATTAATATTTTATATATTGGAATAATTCGTTTTATTATTAATGGGAAAAAAGAGGGTTAAAAGAAGAGAAATCATTAGTTATTTGTTAAGGTTAATTTGATTTAATGACCAGAGTTCCGCGAGGATATATAGCTCGGAGACGACGAACAAAAATGCGTTCATTTGCCTCAAACTTTAGAGGGGCTCATTTAAGACTTAATCGAATGATTACTCAACAAGTAAGAAGAGCTTTTGTTTCTTCTCATCGAGATAGAGGCAGGCAAAAGAGGGATTTTCGTCGTTTGTGGATCACTCGGATAAACGCAGCAACACGGGTATATAACGTATTCGATAGTTATAGTAAATTAATACACAATCTGTACAAGAAGGAATTGGTTCTTAATCGTAAAATGCTTGCACAAGTAGCTGTATTAAATCCAAATAATCTTTACACGATTTCCAATAAAATAAAGACCATCAATTAAGGGGATAAAGAAGTAATATACAGGAATAATGAAAAAAGAATTCCCGGAGAGGGAACTCCGGGAAGATACAATAAATTAAGATTAAGTGGTAGGAATCAACGAGCATGTTGCAATAAATAAAAAAACTATTTCTTTTTTCCCATTTTTCTTTCTTATAACAAACACAAGAATCAAAACTGGATTACTTTCTTTATATATGAGTCTGACCCTTTCGAATAAAACATCAACAATCGGAACTTAAGTTTCGATTGTTGTTTCTTAAATTCTGGTTGGAGTTTCTTAAGTTTCGATTGGAATTGAACTTTTGTGTTAATTGAGGAATATGTCTATTTTTTCTGTGTCTAGGACCAGTAATTATTGAAATTGACTGGGCTTGAAATTGCTTCTCATTCTCATAGTTACGAAATGGTAAAAAAGATAAAATACGAGCCTGTTTTATAGCAAGAGTAATTAATCGTTGTTGTTTCAAGGTTAATCTATTTATTCGTCTGGATAATATTTTTCCTTGTTCACTAATAAATCGATTAATTAAACTCATGTTTCTATAATCAATTCGATCTCCCGGGCCTATTCGAGAACGCCTACGAAAAGGTTGTTTGGATTTACGAAAAGGTTGTTTGAATTTACGAAAAGGTTGTTTTGATTTATGAAAAGGTTGTTTGGATTTACGAAGGGGTTGCTTAAATTTATGAAAAGGTTGTTTAGATATATACATGATTTATTCCTTATTTTTAAATTGAAAAAAAAAAAATGGATTTCTTTATTTTATTAATTTTGGATCCAGAAGAAGTAGTCTTTCTTGGATCCATATATTATTTGATTCATATACTATATATATAAATATAAACCCTCTATAGATATGAAATAATATATACCTAAAATCAGATGAGTTGATTTGTATTTTGTATTTGATCTATGTTCTATATATTTAATAAGAAGTTCTTACTCTTTCTGTTCTTTGGAAAAATTGAACACACGATGCTCCTATTTCTTTATTTCATTATGAGTCGTATGTTTGCGACAATAACGACAAAATTTTCTTAATTCTAATTGTCCGGGTGTATTGTGGCGATTCTTTTGAGTACTATATCTAGAAATCCCCGTCGATTCCTTATTGGTACCCTTTCGAACACAATTAATACATTCCAAAATAACTCGGATTCTAACATCTTTGCCCTTGGCCATGAACCTCCTTTCCTTTTTGGATCGACTTAACTTAATTCTTATACCTATTCTTTTATCCTTCTATTTTGGATCCAAAGAAGAAGAAGAATAAAATCCATAGAAGTTCCTAACTAAAAATGCGATTTCTAAAGATTTTGTTGTAATTCTTCGAATTCTTTAACGAATCCAATAGAGATAAAAAATTTTTGAAATTCGTAAATTAAATAAGAAAAAATAGAGAAATAATTAAAGAATACAATCCTTATCCATCTTTTCTTTCTTTTTGCTTCATATACTAAAAAAGAATTCAAAAAGGAAAAATTTTCGTCATGTCACGAAGAATTCTATCTCTCACATAGGAATAACTAGAATGAAAAAAAAGGGAATGACAAAGCATCTGGGAATAAACGATTGATTTCTATCAATAAACCTGCTAAAGCCCCAAACCATAGAGTACTTAGCACGGGTGCTACAGAGAGATATGTTTTTATATCCCGCATTGAAAATCCTCCTTCCGTATTGGAATACATATATGATCAGATACTCTTGTCCAAGATCCTTTGTATTTCTTTTGTTTAGGCGAAATTGCTAAAAAAAAATCAATATTCTATATTCTATATATATAGAATCAATCATAATAGACGATATTTTCCTATCCCTAAAAAAGATGACCCCTTCTTCCTATACATTACTAAGGAATAGGAATCTTTTTTTCTAGGTGAAATTCAACTGGATTTTAGTGTATACCCTTCTTTGATTATATGAGACCAAAAAAAAGAAATGACAAGAAAGTTCTATATAGATAGAGAAATAGAAGAAAATTACGATATGGAAAACAAGAAAGGAATTATGTACAATCCCCTTGTACAACAATTTGGAAAAGGGATGTAGCGCAGCTTG